TTTCTTTTATCAAGGGCTCTGCCAATTGATATGTTGCCACAAATAATTGAAATTCAATTTCTTGATCTGTATCTTCAATTTTTGGAAACTTATGAAGTTCTTCCATCAAGCCTTGATCAATGAACCTACAAAATCCGTCAAATTGTATCTGACTAAACCCTGGTATTGTATACATTCCCTCATTTCCATCCCGGAACATCTTAAGTTTTCCGTTTATCGAAAAAATCCAACTATTGGCTCACTCTTCGTTGAACCATATAGATTGATCTAGCAATGATGGAATGTATATTTTGCTCATTTGAACAACATGAAATTTTATCCAACCCCATATACATATATATATGTACTAAATACGTATGAACGGAGGAATAAAAAAAAATGTGACTCAAATTCGAATTTGCGACAGATACAAATGGAAATGAATTGATAAAACATTCCTGGAAACAAAATTCTGCCACTTAGACTTATGGAGTCTTGTATAGAATATCAAAATAGAATAGATCCAATTTCTACCTTATGATATTACGATCAGATTGGGTACCATAAATGGATTCGGAATTGAATCTGTTCTCTATGAGTGAGATAAAGACAGAATAATCAGGAACCGTCTAGAGTTGACTTTGATTTTAGCACTTAATTTATTTCATCGATTCCGTTGTTCAAAAAATGATTCGCAGAGAGAAAAGATATTTCTACCCATTTGTTAATTAGTAGAATACGATTGAAGTGCGTAAGAGAAGTCATATTTATTAAGTACATGCAGATATAACTATCTAGCTATCCGTATATCCCATCTTTTATCGAAGTTCCCTTGAGGCAACATAGGTCGTGCTATATCCAAATTTCTATTTTATATTCAATATATTCAATGAAAAATGCAAGCACGACGATTTCCTAATAGGAATAATAAGATACCTGACTAGGTATCCGTGTAAGAGTTTCTGTTCTGGGGTTTACATATACACATAATTGTTGTTATAATTGAAATTGAAAAGGATTAATTATGGATAAAGAATTGAGACTGATTAGTCGTATATCAATTTAATCTCCTTATGTCATTAAGGAAACCAATTTGGAGATCAAAATCCAAGAACCATTCATGAATTCACAGTCATTAATGCTTCCAATTTGCTCTGAATTTTGGATTCTGTGACTGGAAATCCATTTTTCTCTTTCAATAGAAAAAAAGGGGAAAGCTTTTATTTAGGTGTTGTGTGTTTTGAAATACAATCAATCTAAGAGAACAACAGGACCCAATCAAAAAAAAGAAATGGTTCAGCAATTCCCCAGAATATTTCCATCTATATCTATTTTGTATCGTTTTGGCGGCATGGCCGAGTGGTAAGGCGGGGGACTGCAAATCCTTTCTCCCCAGTTCAAATCCGGGTGTCGCCTGATTAACAAAAGACTCGGAATTTCTTACCCTACTAAACTAATAGAACTCACAAAATTCTTGCCTGGCAGAAGCAGAGGTAAGGGGCGGGGACTGTCGATACCCAATTTTAAGAATCGGGGGGTTGACTTTCAATTATTTCTTCAAAAATAGGGGTGTGACCCAAACCTGTACCATACCAATATGAATTACCAATATAAATAAAGAAATACTCACTTAATTACGGATTCCTGATGCGTTCAGGCCATTGATTTGATTTATCAATCGAATCAAATCCATAGTAAGATTCAATTGTGAGATTCAGAACTACGAAAGTCAGGGACCGTAAATCCGTGTATCCAAAGGAAGGTTCCTAAGAGACTGTAAAGCCTTGCTCCTAGGATCCAAGAAGGGGTTATAGGAAGGACTATAAATACTTCCTAATTACCTTACCTTACTAGTGTTTACTGACTGAGCCTTGAAGTAGATTGGGTAGGCTGGTGGGGAATCCAATTAGGAGTTGTGGAAAGAACTGAAGATACTTTGTATCCATACAAACTCATGAGAGTCTCTGAGTGCTCAGGTTTTCAATTAATATTGTATGGGTGATTGGCTTTTATAGAATAAAAGTGGAAAAAAGTGCTTTCGTTGGGGTAACCCCGCCAAGAATGTAATAGGGTGTCTTCCAATTGTTTCACATTTCACAGAAGTAGAGACAGTAAGGCTTAGATGGGAAATTAGGAGTATGTGATAGATAGTTATATATCTTGATGGTATATTTTTTTTTCTGCTTTTTTTTTATGAAAGGCAACAATAGGTCTTACTATTCCTACATATTCCATTAGTCACATTCCCTTGAGACTTCCAAGGGGCGACTGTGTATCTTGCTTGTACTTAGTGCTTTCCGATTCCACCAGAAATCATATAGGGACTTGTTACGGGTGTATTCATTGGATTGGTTCATCAAAAACGTTAGGTCAAAATCCCATTTTGACTCTGCACCATTGATTCCACTATTATTAGTGATCAAGAATGGAATAATTCCTTCATATTCATAGAGATAGGGGACACGATTCACATGGATATAGTAAGTCTCGCTTGGGCTGCTTTAATGGTAGTCTTTACATT